GCCATTGTAGCTTAAATCAAAGCATGACACTGAAGCCGTCAAGATGAACCTTAAAACGTTCCAAGGGCATAAAAGCTTGGTCCTGGCTTTATAATCAGCTTTAACCAAATTTACACATGCAAGTATCAGCACCCCTGTGAGAATGCCCTTCATTTCCTTATGGAAATAAGGAGCCGGTATCAGGCACGTTCCTTATAGCCCACGACACCTTGCTTCGCCACACCCTCAAGGGAACTCAGCAGTGACAAATATTAAGCCATAAGCGAAAGCTTGACTTAGTTAAGGTTTAGAGAGCCGGTAAAACTCGTGCCAGCCACCGCGGTTATACGAGAGGCCCAAGTTGATTGATCCCGGCGTAAAGAGTGGTTAAGAAAAAATTTATCTAAAGTCGAACGCCCTCAGAGCAGTTATACGCATCCGACGGTAAGAAGCCCATAAACGAAAGTAACTTTATTTTATCTGACCCCACGAAAGCTAAGAAACAAACTGGGATTAGATACCCCACTATGCTTAGCCCTAAACCTCGGTAGTACATCACACCAGCTACCCGCCAGGGTACTACGAGCATTAGCTTGAAACCCAAAGGACTTGGCGGTGCTTTAGACCCACCTAGAGGAGCCTGTCGTAGAACCGATATTCCCCGTTAAACCTTACCTCTTCTTGTTTAACCCGCCTATATACCGCCGTCGTAAGCTTACCCTGTGAAGGCTAAATAGTGAGCTTAACTAGTACAACCCAAAACGTCAGGTCGAGGTGTAGCGCATGAGGAGGAATCAGATGGGCTACATTCCCTTTTTAAGAGAATACGAATTATCCCGTTGAAACACGGATATGAAGGAGGATTTAGAAGTAAGCCGGAAATAGAGTGTCCTGCTGAAGCTGGCTCTAGAGCGTGCACACACCGCCCGTCACTCTCCCTAAGTTCATTTAAACGCATGTTCATAACACCTTAAACCCACTAAGGGGAGGCAAGTCGTAACATGGTAAGCGTACCGGAAGGTGTGCTTGGCTAGACCAGAGTATAGTTAATTCAGTAAAACATCTCACTTACACCGAGAAGAAATCTATGCAAATCAGATTACTCTGACGCCTTACAGCTAGCCCACCTAACAAAAGCAACATTCCCTTATTAATAACCCCAAACGTTTTTAAATTAAACAAACAAATCATTTTATAACTTTAGTATAGGTGATAAAAAAAGTCGTAGGAGCTATACAGAGAAGTACCGAGAGGGAAAGCTGAAAAAGAAATGAAAAAAATCACTTAAGCCTAAAATAGCAAAGATTAAATCTTGTACCTTTTGCATCATGATTTAGCCAGTGTGCCTCAAGCAAAGAGCGCTTTAGTTTGTTTACCCGAAACTATGTGAGCTACTCCAAGACAGCCTATTAATTAGGGCTAATCCGTCTCTGTGGCAAAAGAGTGGAATGAGCTTTGAGTAGAGGTGACAGACCTACCGAACTTAGTTATAGCTGGTTGCCCAAGAACTGAATAGGAGTTCAGCCTCCCGGCTTCTTAACTCAAACTCTCGCTTTTACCTAAAAAGTAGACCCTAAGAATACCGAGGGAGTTAGTCAAAGGAGGTACAGCTCCTTTGAAAAAAGACACAACTTTCCTAGAAGGATAAAGATCAAATTATTTTAAGGTAATATATTTTAGTGGGCTTAAAAGCAGCCATCCAACAGAAAGCGTTAAAGCTCTAATACCTCTCTTTTCCTATTATACCGATCCTGAAATCCCAATCCCCTTATCTTATTGGGCCGTCCCATGCTAGCATGGGAGTGATTATGCTAAGATGAGTAATAAGAGGGCATACGTCCCTCTCCTAACACTTGTGTAAATCGGAACGAACCCACACCGAAAATTAACGCGTCCTACACCAGAGGAGCCTAGGAAATTAAGAATAAAACTAGAAATACACCTAAAAACTTTACCGTTAACCCCACACAGGAGTGTTCTTAAGGAAAGACTAAAAGAAAGAGAAGGAACTCGGCAAACATAACAAGCCTCGCCTGTTTACCAAAAACATCGCCTCTTGAATTCTTGATATAAGAGGTCCTGCCTGCCCGGTGACCAAGTGTTCAACGGCCGCGGTATCTTAACCGTGCGAAGGTAGCGCAATCACTTGTCTCTTAAATGGGGACCTGTATGAATGGCCTGACGAGGGCTTAACTGTCTCCTCTTTCCAGTCAATGAAATTGATCTCCCCGTGCAGAAGCGGGGATATTTCCATAAGACGAGAAGACCCTATGAAGCTTTAGACGCAAGGCAGCTTATGTCCATTCATCCTTTCAAAGAACTAAACTTAATAATTCCTGTCCTTAATGTCTTTGGTTGGGGCGACCATGGGGAAGTACTTAACCCCCACGAGGAAAGGGGAGATTTTAAACCTACAACCGAGAGCTGCAGCTCCAAGTAACAATAAATTTGACCATTAAGATCCGGACTAACCGATCAACGAACCGAGTTACTCTAGGGATAACAGCGCAATCCCCTTATAGAGTTCCTATCGACAAGGGGGTTTACGACCTCGATGTTGGATCAGGACATCCTAATGGTGCAGCCGCTATTAAGGGTTCGTTTGTTCAACGATTAAAGTCCTACGTGATCTGAGTTCAGACCGGAGTAATCCAGGTCAGTTTCTACCTATGCAGCACTTCTTTCTAGTACGAAAGGACCGAAAAAAGGAGGCCACTGCCCAAGGTAAGCCTCATCCCCATCTTATGAAACCATTAAATAAGACAAAAGGATGCACGCTTTTGCCAGAGAAAATGGCAAATTGTTAGTGTGGCAGAGTCCGGGAAGTGCGAAAGTCCTAAGCACTTTATTTCAGAGGTTCAAATCCTCTCATTAACTTCATATTCTAGGAAGATGGGATTTGAACCCAACCTGAAGAGACCAAGACTCTTAGTGCGTCCAGGCTACACTACTTCCTAAGTAAAGTAAGCTAAACAAGCTCTTGGGCCCATACCCCAAATATGTCGGTGAAACTCCCTCCTTTGCAAGTCCTGTTGCTACCTACTCAGGTAAGCCAACATACTTGCTTAGTCCTTAATAAAAAGTTCATCGCCTATTATATATCGCCACTTAAGATCTATATACATTGAGCAATAAAGTAGAGGGCAGGGCGGAACCCCAAAATGCAGCATTTAAATGCTGCATTTTTTTACCGAAAATTATCACATTATTCCTCAGCTAACTCGGTCTTCACCCAAATAATGTGTCTCCTTCATTTCCCCCTATGCTCGTTAAGCATATATAGGATAAGAATTGCATTATATTCTAGCTACATTACCTGGCAGGATTAGTGATAAGTCGAAGACATATTATGAGTAGACCCTATATTTTATTTAACCGTCATTTGGTTCCTATTTCAAGTTCATAATCATATTTTTACCCTAATCAAGTTATAATTCCAGGCATATTGATGACTTTAAACTTCAAAATCTTTATCTCACATGCCTAGCGTTCCTTCAACGAGGGTCAAATATATCTTTTTTTTTGGGGCTCTTGATCTGACATCTCAAGTGTTTTTAAAAAGAAATATCAAAACGTACATAATGAGCTCAAGTACAAAAAGATTAATGCTCGTATGACATAGATTAAATTTTATATCTTACTTATTTATATAGCGGTAAGAGGTTAAACTAGTTTAGATTTCTTTTTTTTTGAAAAAAATTTTCTATAAAAAACCGTCAATTTTTAATTTTTTTTTCACTATAATATCTCAAGTTATAATTTTGTTATTTAATAAGCTTATTAAGCGTTTGGGGTTCATTGTAAGAAGTTAAGGGGTATATATGTTAAAAACAAAAATATTTTTATTATTTTATCTCAGAGAAGTTCTGTGTTAAAGGTTAATAACCTTTTATTAACTATGATCTTAAATATTATTTTCACGCACCTTATCAACCCGCTAGCCTACATCGTACCTGTTCTTCTAGCAGTGGCATTTCTTACTCTGATCGAGCGAAAAGTTTTAGGATACATGCAATTACGTAAAGGCCCTAATATCGTAGGGCCCTACGGACTATTTCAACCTATTGCTGATGGAGTAAAACTCTTCATTAAAGAACCTATCCGACCATCAACTTCATCACCTCTCCTGTTCCTATTTTCACCAATACTAGCCCTAACCCTTGCTCTTACTCTTTGAGCCCCCCTTCCCCTCCCCTACCCCGTAGTTGATCTTAACCTAGGGGTCCTTTTCATTTTAGCTCTCTCAAGTCTCGCAGTTTATTCAATTTTAGGCTCTGGATGGGCATCAAACTCAAAGTATGCATTAATTGGAGCTCTACGAGCAGTAGCTCAGACTATTTCATATGAAGTTAGTCTAGGCCTTATTCTTCTTGCAGTAATTATCGTTGCGGGAGGATTTACACTCCAGACTTTTAATATTGCCCAAGAAAGCATCTGACTCATTCTTCCCTCCTGACCCCTAGCAGCAATATGATATATTTCCACACTGGCAGAAACTAATCGGGCCCCCTTCGATTTGACTGAGGGAGAATCCGAACTAGTTTCAGGATTCAACGTAGAATATGCAGGCGGCCCCTTTGCCTTATTCTTTTTGGCAGAATACGCCAACATCCTTCTGATAAATACCCTTTCTGCCATCTTATTTTTAGGGGCAACCCATGCCCCTACAATTCCAGAACTTACTGCCATAAACCTTATGACTAAAACAGCTTTGCTTTCTATTGTATTCCTCTGAGTACGTGCCTCTTACCCCCGCTTCCGCTACGACCAGCTAATACACCTAATCTGAAAGAATTTCCTCCCCCTCACTTTAGCCCTTGTCCTTTGACAACTGGCTATTCCAACTGCATTCGGAGGACTTCCTCCTCAATCCTAACCATGGATCTGTGCCTGAAGCAAAGGGCCACTTTGATAGAGTGAAAAATGAGGGTTAAAGTCCCTCCAGCTCCTAATAATTTTTCATCTAAAATCCTATTTTCCTAAAAATTTATTCAAGTAAAGTAAGCTAAATAAGCTCTTGGGCCCATACCCCAAACATGATGGTTAGACCCCTTCCTTTACTAATGAATCCCTACGTCTTATTTTTCCTTTTATTTGGCCTTGGCCTAGGAACAACAATTACCTTCGCCAGCTCACACTGACTTCTAGCCTGAATAGGCCTAGAAGTTAATACTCTAGCTATTATTCCTCTTATAGCCCAGTCACATAATCCCCGAGCAGTTGAAGCCACTACTAAATATTTCTTAACCCAAGCAACCGCCGCCGCCATACTGCTATTTGCAAGCACCACCAACGCCTGATTAACAGGACAATGAATAATCGATCAAATAACTCACCCCTTCCCAACAACACTTATTGTCCTAGCACTAGCCCTAAAGATCGGCTTAGCCCCATTCCACTCTTGACTGCCGGAAGTACTTCAGGGCTTGGACTTAACAACAGGGATAATCCTTTCTACCTGACAAAAACTCGCCCCATTCTCCCTGCTCCTGCAACTTCCCATTTCCCCCTCCTCGCAAACAATTCCTGGCCTGATTATCTTACTAGGTGCAATTTCTTTACTAGTAGGAGGCTTTGGAGGCCTAAATGAAATTCAACTTCGCAAACTTCTAGCCTACTCCTCAATTGGTCACATGGGCTGAATAATCCTTGTAAAAGGCTTCTGCCCGCAAATTATACTCTTTACACTTTGCATTTATATCGTCATGAATTGTGCTATATTTATAACCTTGTCCACCAAAAAAGTTACTACTACAAACTTCCTAGCCATTTTCTGACCCTTCAGCCCGGGCCTATCAATTACAGCATGCTTTCTCTTACTTTCCCTCGCTGGCCTACCCCCTCTTACAGGCTTTATGTCCAAATGATTAATTCTACAAGAGCTAGCGAAGCAAGATTTAGGAGGGCTCGCTACAGTCGCAGCCCTAACCGCACTCCTAAGCCTTTTTTATTACCTTCGTCTCTCATACGCCGTTGCCCTTACTATTTCCCCTAATAATTTAACAGGTACCGCCCCTTGGCGCCTCCACTCGGCTAACCCCTCCCTCCCCTTATCCGTCTTTACTACAATAGGCCTCATACTCCTCCCCATCACCCCTAGCCTATTCTCGCTATTCATAGTCTAATAGAGGTTTAGGTTAACAGAAGACCAAGGGCCTTCAAAGTCCTAAGTGGGGGTGAAAATCCCCCAACCCCTGATAAGACTTGCGGGGCTCTAACCCACATCTTCTGTATGCAAAACAGATACTTTAATTAAGCTAAAGCCTTCCCGTTCTAGGTAGGCAGGCTTCGATCCTACAAAATCTTAGTTAACAGCTAAGCGCCTCAGCCAACGGGCATCTACCTAGCTTTCCCCGCTGTGGGGCGGGAAAGCGGGGAAAGCTCTGACAGAGAACTAGTCTGTGACTCTAAATTTGCAATTTAGCATGTGGGACACCCCAGAGCTTGATAAGAAGAGGATTTGAACCTCTGTATGTGGGGCTACAATCCACCGCTTAAAACTCAGCCATCTTACCTGTGGCCATCACCCGATGATTTTTTTCTACTAATCATAAAGATATTGGCACCCTCTATTTAGTATTTGGTGCATGAGCTGGAATAGTAGGTACCGCCCTTAGCCTCTTAATTCGGGCCGAGTTGAGTCAACCCGGAGCTCTTTTAGGAGACGACCAGATTTATAATGTAATTGTTACAGCACACGCCTTCGTAATAATTTTCTTCATAGTCATGCCAATTATGATTGGGGGCTTCGGCAACTGGCTGATTCCTTTAATGATTGGTGCGCCTGATATGGCATTTCCTCGTATAAACAACATGAGCTTTTGACTTCTTCCCCCTTCCTTCCTTCTCCTTCTGGCCTCATCAGGGGTAGAAGCAGGAGCTGGAACGGGTTGAACTGTTTATCCTCCACTAGCCGGAAACTTAGCACATGCTGGGGCTTCAGTTGACTTAACAATTTTCTCACTTCATCTAGCAGGTGTATCCTCTATCCTTGGGGCAATCAACTTTATTACCACAATTATTAACATGAAGCCTCCTGCTATCTCCCAATATCAGACTCCTCTCTTTGTCTGAGCCGTCCTAATTACAGCGGTTCTACTTCTTCTTTCTCTTCCAGTCCTTGCTGCTGGTATTACTATACTACTCACAGACCGAAACCTGAATACTACTTTCTTTGATCCTGCTGGAGGAGGAGATCCCATTCTTTACCAACATCTATTCTGATTCTTCGGTCACCCAGAAGTCTATATTCTTATTCTCCCAGGCTTTGGAATGATTTCTCATATCGTAGCCTATTATTCAGGGAAAAAAGAACCCTTTGGATATATGGGTATAGTATGGGCCATGATGGCTATTGGACTGCTAGGGTTCATCGTTTGAGCCCATCATATGTTTACTGTTGGAATGGACGTAGACACACGAGCATATTTTACCTCAGCTACAATAATCATTGCTATTCCTACCGGAGTAAAAGTGTTCAGCTGACTAGCCACCCTTCATGGAGGCTCAATCAAATGAGAAACGCCTCTACTCTGAGCCCTAGGTTTCATTTTCCTTTTTACAGTAGGAGGGTTAACAGGAATTGTATTAGCCAATTCATCATTGGATATTGTTCTTCACGACACCTACTATGTTGTTGCACACTTCCATTATGTACTCTCTATGGGAGCTGTATTTGCTATCGTAGCGGCCTTCGTGCACTGATTCCCCCTATTCTCTGGCTACACTCTTCATAGCACTTGAACAAAAATCCACTTTGGAATTATGTTTGTTGGAGTAAACCTAACTTTCTTCCCGCAGCATTTCCTTGGGCTAGCAGGAATGCCTCGTCGATACTCTGACTACCCAGATGCTTACACACTCTGAAACACAGTATCCTCAATTGGATCCCTAATTTCTCTAGTAGCTGTAATTATTTTCCTTTTTATTATTTGAGAAGCATTCGCTGCTAAACGAGAAGTTCTGGCAGTCGACATGGCATCTACAAATGTAGAATGACTTCACGGTTGCCCTCCTCCTTACCACACATTTGAGGAGCCCGCATTCGTTCAAGTTCAATCTAATTAACGAGAAAGGGAGGAATCGAACCCCCGTATGAAGGTTTCAAGCCAACCACATAGCCCCTCTGTCACTTTCTTCATAAGATACTAGTAAAATGTAATTACATTGTTTTGTCAAGACAAAAATGTGAGTTAAATCCTCACGTATCTTGACCTAATGGCACATCCTTCTCAGCTAGGCCTACAAGATGCAGCTTCCCCTGTAATGGAAGAACTCTTACACTTCCATGATCACGCCCTCATAATCGTCTTCTTGATTAGTACCTTTGTACTCTATATTATTGTTGCAATAGTCTCAACAAAACTGACGAATAAATACATTCTCGACTCCCAAGAAATTGAAATTATCTGAACTGTTCTGCCAGCAGTAATCTTAATCCTAATTGCTCTTCCTTCCCTGCGAATCCTCTACCTGATAGATGAGATTAATGACCCTCACCTAACTATCAAAGCCATGGGCCATCAATGGTACTGAAGTTATGAATATACTGATTACGAAGCCCTAGGCTTTGATTCCTACATAATCCCTACACAAGACCTGACTCCTGGTCAATTCCGCCTTCTAGAAACTGATCATCGAATGGTAATTCCAGTTGACTCCCCTACTCGAATTTTAGTCTCCGCCGAGGATGTACTTCATTCATGAGCAGTGCCAGCCCTAGGTGTTAAAATAGACGCCGTACCTGGACGCTTAAATCAAACAGCCTTCATCACATCCCGACCTGGCGTATTTTATGGACAATGTTCTGAAATTTGTGGCGCAAACCACAGCTTTATACCTATCGTAGTGGAAGCAGTTCCTTTAGAACACTTTGAGAACTGAACATCCCTTATCCTCGAAGATGCTTCACTAAGAAGCTAACCCGGGCTCTAGCGTTAGCCTTTTAAGCTAAAGATCGGTGACTCCCAACCACCCTTAGTGACATGCCTCAACTCAACCCTGCCCCTTGATTTGCAATTCTAGTCTTCTCATGACTCGTTTTTTTAATTGTAATCCCACCAAAAGTAATAAACTACACATACCCTAATGAACCTTCCCCTCAAAGCTCTCAAGCACCTAAAACTGAATCTTGAAACTGACCATGGCACTAAACTTTTTTGATCAATTCTTAAGCCCTTCCTTTTTAGGTATTCCTCTTATAGCCCTAGCTCTAACCCTGCCGTGAGTCCTATTCCCTTCTCCCTCTTCCCGATGGCTTAACAATCGTGTCGTGACACTTCAAAGCTGATTTATTAATCGCTTTACTCAACAACTTTTACTTCCCCTTAATAAAGGAGGACATAAATGAGCCACCCTTCTAACGTCTTTAATAATCTTTTTAATTACCCTGAATATGCTGGGGCTCCTTCCCTATACCTTTACACCCACTACTCAACTTTCACTTAACCTTGGACTTGCAACCCCCCTATGACTAGCAACCGTCCTAATTGGAATGCGTAATCAGCCAACTCACGCGTTAGGCCATCTTCTTCCAGAAGGAACCCCCGGCCCTCTAATTCCTGTCCTGATTGTCATCGAAACAATTAGTCTTTTTATCCGCCCATTAGCTCTGGGAGTTCGGCTTACAGCCAATCTGACAGCCGGACATCTTTTAATTCAGCTTATCGCAACAGCTGCCTTTGTGCTTCTGCCCATGATACCAACAGTAGCAATTCTTACGGCTACTGTCCTGGTTCTTCTTACACTTTTAGAAGTTGCCGTAGCAATAATTCAGGCATACGTCTTTGTTCTACTAGTCACACTTTATCTACAAGAAAACGTTTAATGGCCCATCAAGCACATGCATATCATATGGTTGACCCCAGTCCCTGACCTCTTACCGGGGCAGTCGCTGCCCTTTTAATAACATCAGGATTAGCAATCTGGTTTCATTTTAATAATACAACCCTAATAAACCTAGGCTTAGCCCTTCTTCTACTAACTATATATCAGTGATGACGAGACATTGTTCGTGAAGGCACTTTTCAAGGACACCACACACCTCCTGTCCAAAAAGGTCTACGTTATGGAATAGTCCTCTTCATCACCTCAGAAGTTTTCTTCTTCCTAGGATTCTTCTGAGCATTTTATCACGCCAGCCTAGCACCTACCCCCGAACTCGGAGGTTGCTGGCCTCCAACTGGTATTACCCCTTTAGACCCATTTGAAGTTCCGCTACTCAACACTGCAGTTCTCCTTGCCTCCGGTGTTACAGTTACCTGAGCCCACCATAGCATTATGGAAGGTGAACGAAAACAAGCCGTGCAATCATTATTCTTAACTATTCTTTTAGGCTTCTATTTTACATTCCTCCAAGCTCTTGAATACTATGAAGCTCCCTTTACCATCGCAGATGGAGTTTATGGGGCCACATTCTTTGTAGCAACAGGTTTCCATGGACTCCATGTAATCATTGGATCTACGTTCCTTGCCGTCTGCCTACTCCGACTAATTAAACATCACTTTACATCCCAGCACCATTTTGGCTTTGAAGCTGCCGCCTGATACTGACATTTTGTAGATGTCGTATGACTTTTCCTTTACGTCTCCATCTACTGATGAGGCTCATAATCTTTCTATTATAGTGTAAGTATAGGTGACTTCCAATCACCGGGGCTTGGTTAAAATCCAAGGAAAGATAATGAACTTAATCACAACCGTTGTCACAATTGCCGCTGTACTATCTATCGTTTTAGCCCTTGTCTCTTTTTGACTTCCGCAAATAACTCCGGATCACGAAAAACTCTCACCATATGAGTGTGGCTTTGATCCCTTAGGATCCGCTCGCCTTCCGTTCTCATTACGATTCTTTTTAGTAGCCATTCTTTTTCTGCTTTTCGACCTAGAAATTGCTCTTCTTCTTCCGCTACCCTGAGGAGACCAGCTATCCTCCCCTCTTCTCACCTTCGCTTGAGCCTCTTCTGTTCTTGTTCTTCTTACCCTAGGACTAGTCTATGAGTGACTTCAAGGAGGCTTGGAGTGAGCCGAATAAGTGATTAGTCTAAGAAAGACATTTGATTTCGGCTCAAAAGCTTATGGTTAAATTCCATAATTACTATATGACACCTACTCACTTCTCGTTTTCACTAGCATTTATTCTGGGACTAATAGGACTTGCATTCCATCGAACTCACCTCCTATCTGCCCTCTTGTGTTTAGAAGGGATAATACTCTCCCTATTTGTTGCTCTTTCCCTTTGAACCCTGCAACTCGGCTCATCTAGCTTCTCCGCCGCTCCCCTACTTTTACTAGCATTTTCTGCTTGTGAGGCCAGTGCAGGTCTAGCCTTGCTTGTAGCAACTGCTCGAACCCATGGCACAGACCGACTTCAAAACTTAACCCTTCTACGATGCTAAAAATCTTAATCCCAACCCTCTCATTAATGTTTACAGCCTGAATGACCCCCGGAAAGTGGCTTTGGCCCGTAACCTTAGCACATAGCCTGATTATTGCTTTATTCAGCCTTACATGGCTTCAATCAACTACAGAGACAGGCTGAATGAGTTTAAACTCTTACATGATAATTGACTCCATCTCCAGCCCCTTACTTGTCCTTACTTGCTGGCTCTTACCTTTAATAATCATTGCAAGTCAACACCATACGGCAAATGAGCCCATTAACCGCCAACGCCTATATATTACTTTGCTCACCTCCTTACAGTTTTTCCTTATCTTAGCATTTAGTGCTACCGAACTAATTATATTTTACATTATATTTGAAGCTACTTTACTTCCCACCCTTGTAATTATTACACGATGAGGAAACCAAGCAGCGCGGCTAAACGCAGGAATCTATTTCTTGTTTTATACTCTTGCGGGATCTCTACCCCTTCTGGTAGCGCTTCTTTTGCTTCAAAATCATCTAGGAACCCTTTCCCTACTAATCCTCCCATATTTTCCCCCATTAGAACTTTCTTCTTATGCAAGCAAACTATGATGAGTGGCCTGCCTTCTTGCTTTTTTAGTCAAAATGCCTCTGTATGGAGTTCATCTATGACTCCCAAAGGCCCATGTAGAAGCCCCTGTTGCTGGATCTATAGTGCTAGCCGCAGTCCTCCTTAAACTTGGAGGCTATGGCCTTATTCGAATAACCATTATTTTGGACCCTTTAACTAAAGAACTCAGCTATCCTTTCATTGTAATTGCCTTATGGGGCGTGATCATAACAAGCTCAATCTGTCTCCGCCAGACAGACCTCAAATCACTAATTGCCTACTCATCTGTAAGCCACATAGGCTTAGTAGTTGCAGGGATTCTTATTCAAACACCCTGGGGGCTAGCTGGTGCAATAATCTTAATAATTTCACATGGGCTTACCTCTTCCGCCCTCTTCTGCCTTGCTAACACTAACTACGAACGAACCCACAGCCGGACTATGCTTCTAGCTCGGGGTCTACAAATAATTCTTCCCCTTATGGCCGCCTGGTGATTTATTGCAAGCCTTGCTAACTTAGCCCTCCCTCCCCTTCCTAACCTCATGGCTGAACTTATAATTATTACATCCCTGTTCTCCTGATCCGCGTGAACTCTCGCTATCACAGGTCTAGGAACACTCATTACTGCTAGCTACTCTCTTTATATATTCTTAATAACACAACGAGGGCAGCTAACTCATCATATCATCCACATTTCCCCCTCCCACACCCGAGAACACCTTCTTTTAGCCCTTCACTTATTTCCCTTAATCCTTCTAATCATTAAGCCAGAGCTTGTCTGAGGCTGGGCAGCTTGTAGACATAGTTTAACCAAAATATTAGATTGTGATTCTAAAAATAGGGGTTAAAGCCCCCTTGTCCACCAAGAGAGGTTAGCTAACAACGGAAACTGCTAATTTCCGTAACTCTGGTTGAATTCCGGAGCTCACTTGACTAGCTCCTAAAGGATAACAGCTCATCCGTTGGTCTTAGGAACCAGAAACTCTTGGTGCAAATCCAAGTAGAAGCTATGCACCCTACTTCCTTAATAATAACATCAAGCTTAATTATTATCTTCTTCCTTCTAGCTTATCCTGTCTTCACCACTCTTAGTCCCAACCCTAAACACCCAGATTGGGCTGTCACCCACGTTAAGACAGCTGTAAAATATGCTTTCTTCGTAAGCCTCCTTCCCCTATTCATCTTCCTTAATGAAGGGGCAGAAGAGATTATTACTTCCTGAAACTGAATAAACACCCTAACCTTCGACGTCAATATTAGCTTCAAGTTTGACCATTATTCCATTATCTTTACACCTATTGCTCTCTACGTAACCTGATCCATCCTAGAGTTTGCATCCTGGTACATGCATGCAGACCCAAACATAAACCGCTTTTTTAAGTACCTTTTAACCTTCTTAATTGCTATAATCATTTTGGTTACTGCAAATAACCTTTTTCAACTTTTTATTGGCTGAGAGGGTGTAGGAATCATATCTTTCCTTCTCATCGGCTGATGATACGGACGAGCTGACGCAAATACCGCTGCCCTACAAGCAGTCGTCTATAATCGTGTAGGAGATATTGGCCTGATTCTTGCCATGGCCTGAATTGCTTCAAACCTTAACTCCTGAGAAATACAACAAATCTTCACCTCAGCAAAAGGATTAGATCTGACCCTTCCCCTTCTCGGACTTATCCTCGCCGCAACTGGTAAATCAGCCCAATTTGGCCTTCACCCATGACTCCCTTCTGCCATAGAAGGCCCTACCCCAGTCTCAGCCCTACTTCACTCCAGTACTATGGTGGTAGCAGGGATTTTCCTTCTCATTCGTCTCAGCCCCCTATTTAGTGATAACCCCACAGCTTTAACCATTTGCCTCTGCTTAGGAGCTTTAACAACATTATTCACTGCCACCTGTGCCCTTACTCAAAATGACATCAAAAAGATTGTTGCATTCTCCACATCAAGCCAGCTTGGCCTAATAATAGTTACAATTGGACTTAATCAGCCTCAACTTGCTTTCCTTCACATTTGTACACACGCTTTCTTCAAAGCCATATTATTCCTGTGCTCAGGATCAATCATTCACAGCCTAAATGATGAACAAGATATCCGAAAAATAGGAGGAATACATCATCTCACCCCCTTCACATCTTCCTGCCTTACCATTGGGAGTTTAGCCCTAACGGGTACTCCTTTCTTGGCCGGATTCTTCTCCAAAGACGCTATCATTGAAGCCCTGAACACCTCTTACCTAAACGCCTGAGCCCTAGTCCTCACCTTACTAGCTACATCATTTACAGCCATCTATAGCCTGCGAGTAATTTTCTTTGTATCTCTTGGACACCCCCGTTTTAGCTCTCTTTCACCTATCAATGAGAACAACCCCTCAGTAATTAATCCTATTAAACGTCTAGCTTGAGGAAGTATTATTGCTGGCCTTATCATTACATCAAATCTTCTACCCCTAAATACCCCTGTAATGTCTATACCATTAACATTAAAGATGGCAGCACTAATTGTTTCAATTGGGGGACTTCTCATCGCATTTGAGTTAGCTTCGCTAACAAGTAAACAACTTAAACTTAACCCCTTCTTAACCCCTCACAACTTCTCCAACATACTAGGCTTTTTCCCAGCCACAGTCCACCGCATGATTCCTAAAATGAACCTAATCTTAGGCCAGAAAATCGCAAGCCAAATGCTTGACCAAACCTGACTAGAAAAAACAGGACCTAAGGCTATTACTTCTTTCAGCCTCCCACTAGTCAAGGCAACAAGCAACATCCAACAAGGGCTAATTAAAACTTATTTATCCCTTTTCCTCCTTACCTTAGCCTTCTCAGCCCTTGCCTTGATAATTTAAATCGCACGCAACGTCCCGCGACCTAAACCCCGCGTCAACTCTAACACCACAAAAAGCGTTAGAAGAAGTACTCAAGCACTAATAATAAGAAGTCCTCCTCCAGAGGAGTAAACCCAAGCCACTCCCCCCACATCTCCCCGAAATATGGAATAATCTCCGAACTCATCCCCGGGAACTCAAGCGTACTCGAATCAACCTCCCCAGAATAAACTCGAAAGGATTACACCCCCTAAAATGTACACAACCATAAAGGCTAAAACAGGCCGACTTCCTAGGGTCTCAGGAAAGGGTTCAGCAGCTAAAGCTGCTGAATAAGCAAATACAACTAATATTCCTCCTAAATAAATTAAAAATAACACTAAAGATAAAAAGGGTCCCCCATACCCTGACAAAATTCCACACCCCATGCCTGCTACAACTACTAACCCAAGAGCTGCAAAATAGGGAGACGGATTTGAAGCAACAGCAGTTAATCCTAAAACTAAACCTAATAAGAAAATACACATCATGTAAGTCATCAATTCCTGCCAGGACTCTAACCAGGACTAATGGCTTGAAAAACCACCGTTGTTATTCAACTACAGGAACTATAATAAATGGCAAGCCTTCGGAAAACCCACCCCCTTTTAAAAATTGCAAACGACGCCTTAGTCGATTTGCCCGCCCCATCTAATATTTCTGCTTGATGAAACTTCGGCTCACTCTTAGGTCTTTGTCTTGTGTCTCAAATCTTAACAGGCCTATTTCTAGCAATACACTACACCGCCGATATTTCAATAGCCTTCTCCTCAGTTGCCCACATCTGCCGAGATGTAAATTACGGCTGACTTATTCGCAACCTGCACGCTAACGGAGCTTCTTTCTTCTTTATTTGTATCTACTTCCATATTGGCCGAGGCCTTTACTACGGCTCTTACCTTAACAAAGAAACATGAAACATTGGAGTAGTCCTCCTTCTTCTAGTAATGATGACTGCCTTTGTAGGTTATGTACTTCCTTGAGGTCAAATGTCATTTTGAGGGGCTACCGTTATTACAAATTTACTTTCAGCAGTACCATACGTTGGTAACACCCTTGTACAGTGAATTTGAGGTGGCTTCTCAGTAGACAATGCAACTTTAACACGATTCTTCGCATTCCACTTTCTATTTCCTTTTGTTATTGCAGGTGCCACTGTTCTTCATCTTCTTTTCCTTCATGAAACAGGCTCAAATAACCCATTAGGACTAAGCTCTAACGTAGACAAAATCCCATTCCATCCTTACTTTTCATACAAAGATCTCCTAGGCTTCGCAGCGTTACTAATTACCCTGACATCCCTCGCCCTATTCTCACCTAACCTTCTAGGAGATCCCGATAACTTCACCCCCGCTAACCCCTTAGTAACCCCGCCACATATTAAACCCGAATGATATTTCCTCTTTGCTTATGCCATCCTTCGATCCATTCCTAATAAACTTGGGGGTGTCTTAGCATTACTCGCCTCTATTCTTGTTCTTATGCTTGTACCCCTTCTCCACACATCCAAGCAACGTAGCGTTACATTCCGCCCACTGTCACAATTCCTATTCTGAACCTTAATTGCAGATGTAGCCATTCTGACATGAATTGGAGGAATACCAGTAGAACATCCTTTTATTATTATTGGACAAATTGCATCCGTACTTTACTTCTCCATTTTCCTGGTTTTCTTCCCTCTGGTCTCATGAGCTGAAAACAAAACCTTTGAGTTAGCCTGCATCAGTAGCTCAGAGCATAGAGCGCCGGTCTTGTAAATCGGATGCCGGAGGTTAAAATCCTCCCTTTTGCTCAAAAAAAGGAGATTTTAACTCCTACCCCTAACTCCCAAAGCTAGGATTCTTAATTAAACTATTTTTTGATTACTAACCCCCATATTAAACAAGAAAACCTCCGAACAACAAAGTTTATTATAGATTAACTTAAACCATTAAACTTTCGACCACTCTACTCCCTCCCATTTCTCTTAACTAATTTACATTTCATCCCCTTTCCACTTGAGAAGTTTATATCACGCTCTCTTCACATGAAACGGTAAAAACTAATTGACGAACCCCATATATTTAACTATAATAATAAACTATAAAACTAGGGTACCCCACGCATTTT